TGCTTCCATAGATTCGATCCTGGTTTACAATTATAGCTTCCATACCTGTTTATTTTTTATTTTTCTTTTTGGGAATAATCTCGAAAGAGCAAGAGCCTAAAAAGCGTTGATTCAAATCCACTCTCGTACTCTATGTCAAATTCCCTTCAAAAATAAAATAAAGCTGAAAGATACCAAAGCAGTTTTGTATCAGACTACCTGTCTTCTTGTAGTTGGATCCCCAAGTTTTTGGAATGCTCCAAACTCTACTTGAGCATCCAAATCTGGGTCAATACCAGCAAAAACATCTCTGAACAAGGTTCTAGCACCATGCCAAATGTGTCCGAAGAAGAAGAGCAAAGCAAACGAAGCATGCCCAAAAGTAAACCACCCCCTTGGACTGCTACGAAAAACACCATCGGATTTCAAAGTTGCACGATCTAATTCAAAAATTTCACCCAATTGAGCGCGTCTAGCATACTTTTTCACAGTAGCAGGGTCACTATAACTGACTCCATTGAGTTCGCCGCCATAGAACTCAACGGTTACACCTACTTGTTCAACACTATACTTAGATTCTGCCCTTCTAAAAGGAACATCAGCTCTAACAATTCCATCGCCGTCTACCAAAACGACTGGAAATGTTTCAAAAAAAGTAGGCATACGACGTACAAAAAGCTCACGCCCCTCTATATCTCGAAAGATAGGGTGTCCTAACCATCCAACCGCTATTCCATCTCCGTTATCCATTGAACCGGCCCTGAATAACCCTCCTTTTGCCGGATTATTGCCGATATAATCATAAAAGGCTAATTTTTCAGGAATTTTAGACCAGGCTTCTGATAAACTTTGATTTTCTGCTAGACCGGCGCTAACTCTTCGATATATCTCTTGCTGGAAGTAGCCCTGATCCCATTGATAACGAGTGGGACCAAATAATTCGACAGGGGTAGTTGCTGAACCATACCACATAGTTCCAGCAACAACAAAAGCTGCAAAAAAGACAGCCGCGATACTACTGGAGAGTACGGTTTCAATATTTCCCATACGCAATCCTTTATATAGACGTTGTGGTGGTCGGACACTAAGATGGAATAGACCCGCTAATATTCCTAATGTACCCGCTGCAATATGATGAGAAGCTATTCCTCCCGGAACAAAAGGATCAAAACCTTCCACGCCCCATGATGGATTTACAGGTTGTACTTTTCCCGTTAGTCCATAAGGATCGGACACCCATATTCCAGGACCATACAAGCCTGTTACATGAAATGCACCAAAACCAAAGCAAGCCACCCCGGATAGAAATAAATGAATTCCAAAGATCTTGGGCAAATCCAAAGAAGGTTTTCCTGTACGTTCGTCACAAAATATTTCTAGATCCCAATAAACCCAATGCCAGATAGCTGCCAAAAAGCATAAGCCAGAAAATACAATATGTGCCCCTGCCACACCTTCGTAACTCCAAATCCCCGGATTCGTTACAGTCCCTCCTGTGATACTCCAACCTCCCCATGAATTGGTTATTCCTAAACGAGTCATGAAGGGTATAACGAACATACCCTGTCTCCACATTGGATCAAGAACAGGGTCAGAAGGATCAAAAACTGCTAATTCATACAGAGCCATCGAGCCCGCCCAACCAGCAACCAGAGCTGTATGCATTATATGAACGGAAAGCAACCGACCGGGATCATTCAATACAACGGTATGAACACGATACCAAGGCAAACCCATGGAAAATACCCCTTTCGCAAAGAAAAATGGACACTGCGTAACTTTATTGCATTGGAAAAGACTATACTCTGACTATCCTATGGACCTCCCTTGTTCAAGGGATTATTTCCTAACAAGGGAAGCGCTAGGTTAATATTTATTCTATTCTGTTCATAATAATTGAACAATTCTGTTCGTAGGAACAAAGAGAAGCAGATTTATTCTATACTCGATAAGTACCAATACGCAATGGGGGGTTGATACCATTTTCAATGAGTAAATGCGTCCATCCTTATTTATCATCAAAAGAACCTATTCGTCAAAAATTTCCTTTATTTATTTTGTCTTTCTTTTTGAATTTTTCTAATCTATGGATAAAATAAATTATGATAAAGCTAATATTATAAAGACAATAAAACCCTATTGTTACGTTTTCATATCAAAGTGAAATAGAGTATTTAGTTGTTTTTTCTTTTAATCCATGCCTATTGGTGTTCCAAAAGTACCTTTCCGAATTCCTGGAGAGGAAGATGCATCTTGGGTTGACGTATAGTGCGACTTGTCAGAAATATTGGGTCATATGGGATTTCCCCGTTCTCTTCCCCGATCGAGATATCCTCTGTTTCGACCAAGAAATAAAAATGGAATCGTCAAAAAATTGGAGCGTGAAGTGCATGCAATTAGATCCATTGTTTGTGGGGATTCATAGTACTATTATCAATTAGAATAATTTATGGTTGGCTTTGGTTGGACTAAAAAAATGAAATATCCAGGCTCTGTTTATAAAAAACCCAATTGGTAATAT